CAAGAAAGGGATAATCTGAAACTTAAAGTTGTCAATTATATCCTTTATGGAAATGGTAAACCAATTCGGGGAATTTCTGGGACAAGTATTCAATTAGTTCGGACTTGTTTAGTGTTGAATTGGGACCAAGACAAAAAAAGTTCTTCTATCAAAGAAGCCCTCGCTTCCTTTGTTGAAGTAAGGACAAATGGTCTGAGTTTAGTTCGAAATTTCCTAAGAATAGACTTAGTGAAATCCCATATTTCGTATATCAGAAAAAGGGAAGACCCCTCAGGTTCAGGATTGATCTTCAATAATGAGTCTGATTACACCAATAGCAATCCATTGGATTCTCTTTATTCCAAGGCAAGGGTTCAACAATCCCTTAGTCAAAATCAAGGAACTATTCGTACGTTGTTAAATATAAATCGGAATAAAGAACGGCAATCTTTGATAATTTTGTCAGCATCTAATTGTTTTCAAATGGATCCATTCAATGATGGAAAATATTATAATGTGATAAAAGAATCAATTAAAAAAGATTCTCTAATTTCAATTAGGAATTCATTAGGACCTTTAGGAGCAGTCCCTCAAATTTTAAATTTTTATTCCTTTTCTCAGTTAATAACTCATAATCAGACCTCGATAACTAACTATTTGGAACTTTACAATTTAAAACAGACTTTTGAAGTATTTAACTATTATTTAATGGATGAAAAAGGGAGGATTTTAAATCCTGATCCGTGTAGTAACATGGTTTTGAATACATTCAATTTGACTTGGTTTTTTCTCCATCAGAATTATTATCATAATTATTGTGATGAAACACTCACAAGAATTAGCCTTGGACAGTTTATTTGTGAAAATGTATGTATAGCCAAAAACGGACCACACCTAAAATCGGGTCAAATTTTAATTGTTCAGGTTGATTCTGTAGTAATAAGATTAGCTAAGCCTTATTTGGCCACTTCAGGAGCAACTGTTCATCTCCATTATGGAGAAATCATTTATGAAGGAGATACGTTAGTTACCTTTATATATGAAAAATCAAGATCTGGTGATATAACGCAGGGTCTTCCAAAAGTGGAACAAGTGTTAGAAGTGCGTTCGATTGATTCCATATCGATGAGCCTAGAAAAGAGAGTTGAGGGTTGGAACGAGCGTATAACAAGAATTCTTGGAATTCCTTGGGGATTTTTAATTGGTGCTGAACTCACTATAGTGCAAAGCCGTATTTCTTTAGTTAATAAGATACAAAAGGTTTATCGATCCCAGGGGGTGGAGATCCATAATAGACATATAGAAATTATTGTACGTCAAATAACATCAAAAGTATTGGTTTCAGAAGACGGAATGTCTAATGTTTTTTTACCTGGAGAGCTAATTGGAGTCTTGCGAGCGGAACGAACGGGGCGTGCTTTGGAAGAACCGATCTATTACCGAGCTATATTATTGGGAATAACGAAAGCATCTCTAAATACGCAAAGTTTCATATCCGAAGCAAGTTTTCAAGAAACTGCCCGAGTTTTGGCAAAAGCCGCTCTCCGAGGTCGTATAGATTGGCTGAAAGGTCTGAAAGAAAATGTTGTCCTAGGAGGGATGATACCCGTTGGTACCGGATTCAAAGGATTAGCGCATCGCTCAAGACAACATAATAACATTCCTTTGGAAATTCAAAAGAAGAATTTATTCGAGGGGGAAATGAGAGATATTTTGTTCCACTACAGAGAATTATTCGATTTTTGCATTTCAAAGAATTTAAATGGTAGATCAGAACAATCATTTCTAGGATTTTTCAATTTCTAAGAGCAGATTCATCCTGTTACCTATCTGCAGTCATTTGATTTGGTAATAATAATAAAGATAATAACGAATAGAAATAAATAAATAATGGCTTGGATCGTGTATCAACGGCCAATCCCCGGTAGAGGTAGAAGATAAGGTTTCATTGGAACAATTTTTTATTTCTATTTCAGGGTACCTCATCTCTTTTTTTTTTTTTAAGAAAAAAAAAAAGAGAGGAAGTGTGGGGAGAAATGACAAGAAGATATTGGAACATCCATTTGGAAGAGATGATGGAAGCAGGCGTTCATTTTGGTCATGGTACTAGGAAATGGAATCCTAGAATGGCACCTTATATCTCATCAAAGCGTAGAGGTATTCATATTATAAATCTTACTCGAACTGCTCGTTTTTTATCAGAAGCTTGTGATTTAGTTTTTGATGCAGCAAGTAGGGGAAAACAATTCTTAATTGTTGGTACCAAAAATAAAGCAGCTGATTCAGTAGTACGGGCTGCAATAAGGGCCCGGTGCCACTATGTTAATAAAAAGTGGCTCGGTGGTATGTTGACGAATTGGTCCACTACAGAAACTAGACTTCATAAGTTCAGGGACTTGAGAACGGAACAAAAGACGGAGGGACTCAACCGTCTTCCGAAAAGAGATGCCGCTATGTTGAAGAGACAATTATCTCACTTACAAACATATCTGGGCGGGATTAAATATATGACAGGGTTGCCCGATATTGTAATAATCGTTGATCAGCAAGAAGAATACAGGGCTCTTGAAGAATGTATCACTTTAGGAATTCCAACGATTTGTTTAATTGATACAAATTGTGACCCAGATCTCGCAGATATTTTGATTCCAGCTAATGATGACGCTATAGCTTCAATTCGATTAATTCTTAACAAATTAGTATTTGCAATTTGTGAAGGCCATTCAAGCTCTATACGAAATCCTTGATTAATAATAAGATAAATCTATTTTTGTAGGACTTCCTAGATTTATTGAATTGGTTACTATTCCTGAATCGCACAAAAGAGATAAAAATAATTAGGGATATTGTAATAAGTTGGTATAAAAAAAATATACAACTCAAGGCAAGTCTAAAATAAAAAAAAAAGACGGTCGAATCAAAATAATTTTTTTTTTAGTTCTATTTCTTTCAGGGGGCAATATGAATGTTCTTTTATGTTCTATCAACACACTAAAGGGGTTATACGATATATCTGGTGTTGAGGTCGGCCAACATTTCTATTGGCAAATAGGAGGTTTCCAAGTCCATGCCCAAGTACTTATTACTTCTTGGGTTGTAATTGCTATCTTATTAGGTTCATCTATTATAGCTGTTCGGAATCCACAAACCATTCCTACTGACGGTCAGAATTTATTCGAATATGTCCTTGAATTCATTCGAGACGTGAGTAAAACCCAGATTGGAGAAGAATACGGTCAATGGGTTTCCTTTATTGGAACTATGTTTCTGTTTATTTTTGTTTCGAATTGGTCAGGGGCTCTTTTACCGTGGAAAATCATACAGTTACCTCATGGAGAGTTAGCCGCACCCACAAATGATATAAATACTACTGTTGCTTTAGCTTTACTCACATCAGTAGCATATTTTTATGCGGGTCTTACAAAAAAGGGATTAGGTTATTTTGGTAAATACATTCAACCAACTCCAATTCTTTTACCCATTAATATCTTAGAAGATTTCACAAAACCTTTATCACTTAGCTTTCGACTTTTCGGAAATATATTAGCTGATGAATTAGTAGTTGTTGTTCTTGTTTCTTTAGTACCTTTAGTAGTTCCTATACCTGTTATGTTCCTTGGATTATTTACAAGTGGTATTCAAGCTCTTATTTTTGCAACTTTAGCTGCAGCTTATATAGGCGAATCCATGGAGGGTCATCATTGATTAGTTTTAGAAATAGTTTAGCTTAAGGCAATATATACATGGCTCAAGATAATCTATTTAGGGAATAAAAATAGAAAAATAATATATAAATAGGGAAAATATATAAGATCTAGAGAGTAATAGGAAAAAAAAAGATTACGATATTAGTAGGAAAGGATTTACAAAAAAAAGAGATGAAAAAAAATGTATTTGTTAGGGGAGTGTGGAGTCGAATTAGACGTATTGAATCGAATTACTATAAGACAACACTTGTGTATGTTTCGAAGAATGGTTCTCGAATCCGATTGACTCTAAAATACTAATAATAGGTTTACATTAGGTAAGAAACACAAATATATGTGATATTAGGTATTAACTAGTTATATATGAACTAAAGATATGCTCTACTACTGGGAATTTAGATATGGATTCTAGTTGAAGTCCTTCCGTTTCGTTTGTAGTTGTGAAGTGACTATTGAATGAATACCAAGATTCAATCAAGAAAAGGAAGAATGACAGGAGTATAGTATGGATTCACAAAAACTACGTGGATGGATAGGAACTAAAAAAAAAGATATTCAAATAGTTCTGATGATTCAATCATATTATTATTTCAATTCGGAGTTTTTAGTTACTTCGACTGTATAAATCTTAGCAATGGAATAATAAGTTATAATTCATTGGTTGATTGTATCATTAACCATTTCTTTATTTTGGTGTGAGGAGCTTATCATGAATCCACTTATTTCTGCCGCTTCCGTTATTGCTGCTGGGTTGGCCGTAGGGCTTGCTTCTATTGGGCCTGGGATTGGTCAAGGTACTGCTGCAGGCCAAGCTGTAGAAGGGATTGCGAGACAACCTGAGGCGGAGGGAAAAATACGAGGGACTTTATTGCTTAGTCTGGCTTTTATGGAAGCTTTAACCATTTATGGATTGGTTGTAGCATTAGCACTTTTATTTGCAAATCCTTTTGTTTAATTTGAATCCTAAAAAAAAACAAACACTATGTATTCTTTTTTATTTCTTTGAACTTTCTGTTCGTGCTTTTTCTAATTTTATGAACCTTTCACTCTTACAATTATTTATTCGTTGGTACAATACCCTATGTATGGGGAGAGACTTATTTGTGGATGAGGAATTAGCATAGTGACTCTTTCCTCTTCTTAATTCAAGGTTCAATGGAACTCGTTTTAGAAATTGTTCCAACAAAGGAAAAGCAATTGACATCAACCTTGGTACCTAATTCGAATCTAATAAGTATAGTTCTTATTGTTTTTTGGAAATTGTCAATTGAAAAATTATAAAGAATAAGTAAAAAAGAAACATATAAATAAAAA